AATGCAAATATAAATTATTATTATTATTACGAGAAATTATCGTAATAATAATAATAATTTATATTCCTAGAGCAGAGCAAGGATAAAAAATTATACTAAAAAGACTACTTGATGCTGATATGAATTATAGGATTAACTAAGGTCATAGGTCTAATGAAATAAAAACTCTTGATTTTAGTTAGTTTCTTTCAACTCATTAACTAATTCATTATGGGATTGATTGTTTTCCATTTCAATCAAAACGATTTCTTAGTAAACGTTAAAATATTATAGATCTAAAATGAACTTTTTTTATCGAGAAAGGGTAAAAAACGACTGAGATATTTTTTTATCAAACGATGTATCCTTTAACAGATTTATTAGTAATCTCATTCGAATTTTAAAATTTAATTTAGGTCTATTCTTTTCTCGAGTTTGACTAAAAATAGATTCAAGTTTTTTATTAGATTAGGCAAAAGTTTACAATCCTTTGAGGTATTTTATTAAATGTAATAAATGTAAATAAAGTATAGAATGACGAAAATCAAGGTCTTTTAGGTTCTTTCTTTATTTTATTAAATCATTAAGTTTGATTTCTATGACCTAGAAGATTCTAAAGATATAAATTTGAGAGATAAAGAACGAGAACTAAGAGTTCCAAACCAAAAATTTTTGGTTTTATAATATTGTATGGAATCAAAATTTTGTTATTTCGAGTAATTTTTGATCCCGTTTTCACGGATCTTTCACATATCTATATTTCTTTTTTATGAAGAGAATATTATTTATAGAATTTATAGAAAAAATAAATAATGAAAAAGAAATAATAATTTTTTTTGAAAATAGATGTCTTTCACATCCAACTATAACAATGATTTTAAAATGGCAGTTCCAAAAAAACGTACTTCTATATCAAAAAAGCGTATTCGTAAAAATATTTGGAAAAGGAAAGGATATTGGGCGGCGTTAAAAGCTTTGTCATTAGGGAAATCTCTTTCTACCGGGAATTCAAAAAGTTTTTTTGTACGACAAACAAATAAGTCCTAAAATATTGGAATAATCGGAATGGAGTTGACTCAAAAAATTGGCTCAATAATTTGAATTTGTTAATATCAAATTCACAATTGGCAGTCCCTATTCTAATCAATATGAAATAGACCAGATTTCAATCTTATAAGATGTCTAAAAAAAAAAAGAAGAATTCTTCTGTTTGCTGAATTCTAAAAAAAAAGCAGAATAAAGAAAAAAATACAAGATTTTTTATTTCTTTGTAATAGATTTTCACTAAGATTTTTGTGGTGGGGAGTCTTATTTTCCCCATCGACCTTTACAATAATTAAAAATTTTTCTCTTTCTCGGGAAGGGCAGATATAATATTTATAGTTCAAATTGATGGATTGTTGAAACTAATGAATTCCATGTTAAAAAATTTTGGATAACTTTCTGACTTCTTAATTTATAATTTTTAGTAATTACTATATGGAATGTATTTACCATATATCTCCAATTTTGAGCCCAATCAATAAAAGAACTTCATTGTTGAGATATTATGTACAACTAATTGGAGTAATCGAAATATGGTTATTTTGGATTCATTGAGAAAATTTTTTTGTTTGAAATTTATGAAATCAGATAAACGAGAAATAATGAAGTATCAATAAAAGTAAAAAAAATGAAAACAGTTTTTTCTTTTATCGAAAGAATTATCTACTTGCAAAAGTTGGATTTTAGAATAGGATAAACTACGTCAAAGCCCTAAGATAAAAGATAAATAAACCGGGCACCCTAAAAAGAAATGAAACTAATGAACTTTCAAATTGACTTTTGAACTCATTTTTTTATCAATTTGAATCTTTACTAAAAAACTGATTTGATTGAATTGACTTGTTCAATCTCGACGATTGAATATAAATAGGCTATTATTAGTTCGAGCAAGCCGCTATGGTGAAATCGGTAGACACGCTGCTCTTAGGAAGCAGTGCTAGAGCATCTCGGTTCGAGTCCGAGTGGCGGCATGTAATCTTCTAAAACAGACCTAATAGATCCTATAATAAAAATAAATTCAATTCCCGATTTCTAATTCTTAATTAATATTAATTTAGGGGATTCCCTCCCTTTTTTCATTTTTATGATATTTTCAACTTTAGAGCATATATTCACTCATATTTCCTTTTCGATTGTTTCAATTGTAATTACAATTAATTTGATAACCTTATTGGGCAATGAAATCATAAAACCATATGATTCGTCAGAAAAGGGGATGATAGTTACTTTTTTATGTCTAACAGGATTATTAATCACTCGTTGGATTTATTCGGGCCATTTTCCACTAAGTGATTTATATGAATCATTAATCTTTCTTTCATGGAGTTTCTCCCTTATTCATATAGTCCCTTATTTCAAAATAAGAAAAAATTATTTAACCACAATAACTGCCTCAAGTACTATTTTTACCCAAGGCTTTGCTACTTCGGGTCTTTTAACTGAAATACGTAAACCCGAAATATTAGTACCTGCTCTA